TTCATAAACCTAAATTAAAACTGAACTAAATGAATAAATGAAGCGAAATCGACTGAAGGATTGTACTACAAATATTAATGAGATGAATTGGATCAATATCCATACTTTTTTGTATTGTATATTAATGTATATTGTATATAATGTATACAAAAAATAGAAATTAAAATAAAATATATATAATATATAAATATATTATATATATTAAATATTAAATATAAAAATGAAATTAAATATAAAAATTAAACCAAAAAAAGTTTCCTTTTTTTTTCTTGATTTATTCTGCAAAGATCTAACTCCTCCAATTTTATTCCTAATTGGAAGTTTCTACGACATAATAAACGGATCGTTGACCTTTGGAAAGAAAAGGGGAAAAAGCTTTTTCAATGTTCTTTGATTTCAAAAAAACATTATCAATCATGTAAAAAAGTAAAAAAGCAAACAAATAGAGAAAGCCGGCTATCGGAATCGAACCGATGACCATCGCATTACAAATGCGATGCTCTAACCTCTGAGCTAAGCGGGCTCAAATAATAGGAATTTTGTATCCATAGGAATTCAGCAAACTATTACGATCTTATCTATTAACTATCTATTAGTTATTCATAATTACTATGAATTATTAATATGAATTATAGACTAGAATTTAGAAAAACTAGAATTTCTAATTTTAAATGCCATATTTAATATAATAATGGTAGATTCAATCTAATATTGATAGAATAGAATAATGATAGAATAGAATAATTAAGAATAGAATAATGATAGAATAGAATAATTAAGAATAGAATAATATAATTCTATTTGGTTATATTTTAATCATTCTATTTGATTATATTTTAATCATATTAAAAATGATATTTTAATTTAATAATATTAAATTATAACAATATTATTATAATTATAAATATATTTATAATTATTTATTATTTATCTCTATATTATATATTTTATATTTCATTTTAATTTCTATTTATTCTATTATATGTTATCTTTATTCTATTAGTCTATTGTATTTAGTATTATATATACATTAGTATGATATTAGTATACTAAGTATAATATTACTATATTTTTTATTTTCTATTTTTAGTATTTTTTAGTATATTTTTAGTATATTTTACATTTAAATTATATATATGTATATAATTTTTTATTTTTATATAGATATTTTATTTTTATATAGATATAGATTTAATTTATTTATATTTAGTTTAGAATTCTAAATAGAGTCTAATAATTAGATAATTAGAGTGAAAATCTTTTTATGCATTTATATATATATTATCATTATATAAATGATACGTTATAAGTCTAAATAATTAGAATGAAACTTTGTTTTTTAGACTAACTAATTCGAATTATCTTCGAAGTCGAAATAGAAATGAATGGAATAATTAGTTCTAGCTATTATACTAGAAAATAAATAATTAATAATGACTAAATTCAATTTTCATTTTTCTTTTTTTTTTTAGTTATCTTATTATGGTTATATAGGATAGTCTAATAAAAGGATAAGAATAAAAATGAAATGAAAGAAAAAAGAAAAGATGCAACCCATAGAAATGAAATCCAGATCATAATGAGAGACTCCTTTCTTTTGTTTTCATTCATAAAGGCGGAAGCTAAGACGAAAAACAAAAAAGAATCGACCGTTCGAGTAAATTGCCTGAGAAAACTGAGAGTAAGGGGGGCATATATATGTTATGGAATATCCATCTATATTGAATTGCGAATACAGAAATGAGAAAATATTTTCTGATTGGACCAAATGAATACGGGTCTCCGATAGAGACGAAAGAAGATAAACAAACAAGAAATAAAATAGGTAAAGACCCTTCGATATAAGAATCAGTATCTATATCTACTAAATTCAATACTAAATTCAACGGTTTTCGCATAAAAAGAAAGAAAATAAAATAAATAAATGAAAGAAAGGGGAAAGGAAGGGAAGGAGAAAGGGGGAAGGAAGGGCATCCTAATGAGATCCTAATCTCAAGACACAAAGGGGATATGGCGAAATTGGTAGACGCTACGGACTTAATTGGATTGGATTGAGCCTTGGTATGGAAACCTACTAAGTGATAACTTTCAAATTCAGAGAAACCCTGGAATGAAAAATGGGCAATCCTGAGCCAAATCCTATTATTTTACGAAAATAAACAAAGGTTCAACAAGCGAGAATAATAAAAAAGGGATAGGTGCAGAGACTCAATGGAAGCTATTCTAACAAATGGGGTTGACTGTTGGTAAAGGAATCCTTATATCGAAACTCCAGAAAGGATGCAAGATATACCTATATAAAATATAAATAGGTATACTAATGAAAAACCAAAAAAGACGACCGAACCCGTATTTTTTTTATTTATATGCAAAATCAATTTATATGAAAAATAAAAAGAATTGTTGTGAATCGATTCCAAGTTGAAGAAAGAATCGAATAGAATATTCATTAATCAAATCATTCACTCCATAGTCTGATAAATCTTTTGAAAAACTGATT